TCATGGATTGACCCGATGAATGAATCAAGAAAGAGTCAATATTCGCCCGCGACACCTTTATTTATTGGATTACAATATTTTGGCGTGATTGATAGGAGTAAAAAAAAAAAAATAAGGATTCGTTATGTTATAAAAAAAAATAATTATCTATATCTATAAATACACATAAAATAAATATATACGTCCGGCTGTATATACAAGATATACAGCTTACTATATAACAAAAAAATAACAAATTCAATAAAAAAACCATTACTAAGTGTATTATTTATTAAATACATGTGTATCTGGAATATCATTGAATCATTTCATTCGCGAGGAGCTGGATGAGAAGAAACTCTCATGTCCGGTTCTGCAGTAGAGATGGAATTAAGAAACAACCATCAACTATAACCCCAAAAGAACCAGATTTCGTAAACAACATAGAGGAAGAATGAAGGGAATATCTTGTCGAGGCAATCATATTTGTTTCGGCAGATATGCTCTTCAGGCACTTGAACCCGCTTGGATCACGGCTAGACAAATAGAAGCAGGACGAAGAGCAATGACACGATATGTGCGTCGTGGTGGAAAAATATGGGTACTTATATTTCCCGACAAACCTGTTACAGTCAGACCTACGGAAACACGTATGGGTTCGGGGAAGGGATCCCCCGAATATTGGGTATCTGTTGTTAAGCCAGGTCGAATACTTTATGAAATGGGCGGAGTCTCAGAAACCGTAGCCAGAGCAGCCATTTCAATAGCTGCGTGCAAGATGCCTATACGAACTCAATTCATTATTGCAGGATAGGTGGGGGTGTAGAAATAAACAAAAAGGGTATTGAGGATGAAAAAACGCAAGTTTATTTATTTCTGGGCAGACAATATTTCTTTTTTTCCTTCATCCTTTGCATTGAAATAACAGATTAAAATAAAAATGATATGATTCAACCTCAGACCCTTTTGAATGTAGCGGATAACAGCGGAGCTCGAAAATTGATGTGTATTCGAATCATAGGAGCTGGTAATCACCGATATGCTCATATTGGTGACGTTATTGTTGCTGTAATCAAAGAAGCAGTACCTAATATGCCTCTAGAAAGATCAGAAGTAATTAGGGCTGTAATTGTACGTACATGTAAAGAACTCAAACGTGACAACGGTATAATAATACGATATGATGACAATGCCGCAGTTGTTATTGATCAAGAAGGAAATCCAAAAGGAACTCGAGTTTTTGGTGCGATCGCTCGGGAATTGAGACTGTTGAATTTTACTAAAATAGTTTCATTAGCTCCCGAGGTATTATAAATACTAGTGGATTAGACTATGATCTAGTAGGGTATCTGAAATAGATCAATTAGTAGATTGTGTCTCACGCATATACTTTATTATATAATAATTTGAATAATATATAAATGAAAATAAAACAAAGAAAAACATGTTGATTATATCAAAATTAGGAGGTACCAATAATTATAGTTCTTCATGAGTAAGGATACTATTGCCGATATAATAACTTCTATAAGAAATGCTGACATGGATAAAAAAGGAACGGTTCGAATAGCATCTACTAATATCGCCGAAAACATTGTTAAAATACTTCTACGAGAAGGTTTTATTGAAAACGTTCGGAAACATCAGGAAGGTAACAAATATTTCTTGGTTTCAACCCTGCGACATAGAAGGACTAGAAAAGGAATATATAGAACTATTTTTAAGCGTATCAGCCGACCCGGTCTACGAATCTATTCCAACTATCAACGAATTCCTAAGATTTTAGGTGGAATGGGGATTGTAATTCTTTCTACTTCTCGAGGTATAATGACAGATCGAGAAGCTCGACTAGAAAGAATTGGGGGAGAAATTTTGTGTTATATATGGTGATCCTCCCCCTCTGGTATCCTAATTTTATCTCTAACTTCCTTCCCATTTATTTGTGAAATAGAGAGGAAAAGTGAGTTATATAACCCTTCCTCCATTAGTTGATACTTCAAGGGGGTTACCTGGAATGAAAGAACACAAATTGATTCATGACGATTTAATTACTGAATCACTTCCAAACGGCATGTTCCGAGTCCGTTTAGATAATGAAGATCTAATTCTAGGTTATGTTTCAGGGAAGATCCGGCGCAGTTTTATACGGATACTACCAGGAGATAGAGTCAAAATCGAAGTAAGTCCTTATGATTCAACCAGGGGACGTATAATTTATAGACTTCGCAATAAAGATTTGAACGATTAGGTGATTTTTTTAAACATTCCTTTCGTGGGGATACAATTCGAAGTGAAAAAAAGAAGCTTCTTTTTTTTTTTCAAGGAGTAGATTCAGAATTAAGGTAAGGAATGAGAAATATGAAAATAAGGGCTTCTGTTCGTAAAATTTGTGAAAAATGTCGACTGATCCGTAGGCGCGGACGGATTATAGTGATTTGTTCCAATCCGAGACATAAACAGAGACAAGGGTAATCTTTCTAAAAAAGAACTTTCTAAACTAAAGGAAGGATCCGTCTAAAAA